TGCTATCCAATTTGATTCTAACATTATCTATTAGAAATGAGTTTTCTAGCATTTGACTACGTACCACTAAAGGATTTAATCGCAAACTTGACAGATAACCCAGAAACTCTAAATTATCTTTAGATAATTGATTTATATTGACCTTTTGCGGTTGAAACCATATGGAAAAATAACATTGCCATAAATTAACAAAATAATATTTCCATTTATTCATCAGAAGCGGTGTATCTTTTGTTGCCAGAATGCATTTTCCGTGATATCTAACATAATGTATGAAAGAATCCTTGAGCAACCCTAGGATCGCCGTAAAATTATTAACAAAGACTTTAAAAAAATGTTGTATTTTTCCATAGAATAAAATTCGCTCAAAAAGGACTTCATAAGATGTCGATCGTAAATGAGAAGACCGCTTGCGTAGAAAAAAAAAGATGGATTCGTATTCACATACATGAGAATTATATAAGAACAAGAAAAATCTTGGATTCAAAATTGATTTTTTTTTTTTTTCAAAATTATTCCAATTGCAAGACTCGTATAGACAGAACCGAAAAAAATGCAAAGAAGAGGCATCTTTTACCCGGTGACGTAGGGTTTGAACCAATATTTCTAAATGGATGGGGTAAGGTATTAGTACATCTAATACATAATTAAAATGTGAGAATTTGTCTTCTAAAAAGGGAAATATTGAATGAATTGATTGTAAATTATAAGATTTTTTTAATTGTTTTCCTTCGAAAAAGGATCCTAATCTTAGGGAAAAAGGAATTTCTACAATCACTGCAAATAAAACAGATATCGTTTGATAATAGAAAAGATTGGTATGCCCAAAAAAGGGATTTTGGTTCAAATCCTCAGTGGGAATAAAAAAACGATTCTTTTCAGACATCCGCAAAATCAAGCGTTTCACAATTAGTGAACTATATTTTTTGTCATAATCCGCATTTTCCAAGAAAATAGAGCGATTTCTATTTAATCTATTTAAACCATGATCATAAGCAAGTACATAAATATACTCCCGAAAAAAAAGTGGATAGAGAAAACTCTGTTGCCTAGCCCCATCGAACTCTAAATATCCCTGAAATTTCTCCATTTGGATTGAAATTCGATTTGAACTGAAAGTAAAGTCTTTATTTTATTGAGTTCTGAAATGACACATAGTGCGATACGGTCAAAATGAGGTATTAGACTACGAAAGCAATAGATACCTCATAAACAGGTAGACTGCTAACCGGATTCTCTATCTTTAATAGGTTTCTGTTAGTTATATTATAGAATAACAAAACAAAATGATTAGAAATCCTTTATTTTTTTAACCTAATCGCTCTTTTGATTTTGGAAATATATATTTTTTTTATCAATATACTGCTTCTTTTACACATCCATCTCCAACCTAACCCAAACGGACTAGGGAAAAAAATAATTAGGACTCATGAAAAAATTGATAATAACACGCAAGAAAAAAATTCCTTCCCATACCCGTATTAGGCACTAATCTATTTTTAACATTTAATTAGATCGGGTAATTTTTCAAATTACGAATGTAAGCTCGTTTCTTTTTTTTTCTGGAATCAGGAAACCTGGTTTTTTTATCTATCCATTTATATTTATTCACTCGACCCAAATTGGAATTTTTTTTTTTTTTTTTTCGACACCCAAAATAAGCTTGTACCAATCAGAAAAGCAAAAAAAATTGTTATTTGAATTCTCCCTTGATACGACATGCTATTTTTTCCATTCATTCCTTTCAGGATCAGTCGTGGTCTTACAAACTCTACCGTAGATCTGTACGAATCCTTTTCTTCATACAAATGTGTAAAAGATGCTAGTCGCACTTAAAAGCCGAGTACTCTACCGTTGAGTTAGCAACCCCAAAAAACAAAAAAAGTAAAGTACTGCAAATATGTAGATACAACCAGAATAAAAAAAAAAAAGAAAAACCCAGCCATGTGTGCGTCCGGGATAAATAGATCTATTTCTCTATGAGAGAATTATATTTGGTCGATACACTGTTGTCAATATGATTGTGAGTTTTTTATATGGCGAAAAGAAAAAAAAGCTTAACCCTTGGTTTGTTAGTTCATACAATGAAGGAAAACTAAGCCAGTTAGGGTAATCTCTAATCTTTTTATACTTTTTTAGACCCCTTTTTATGGCCTTTAATTTTTTATGAATAATATATATATTAGTTTTATTAATAATATATATATTATTTTATATACAGTATTTTTTTTTTATACAATAAAATTTTGTATTTATACAAAAATTTTAATTTATATAGATCCAAAATTATTTTCATAAATTTATTTTTTATTTTAAAAAAGGTAATTGTTAACAGGTTTTTTTTAGTATTCGTACCTTAGTAGGAATACTAATAATAAATCGAAATTCTAAAAAAAAAAAAAATGATGGAAGCGAAAGAGGAGGAAAGAAAAGAGTAGATAAAATTTGATACCAAACTATATACGAGTCTTTCACATCCTCTTTTTTATGTTTCATTAATTCAATTTCGTTTTATTAAGACTTAATTCTGTAAAAATCCCTGCCTTCTTTGAAATATCGTGAACTGTTCTTGTTGGTTGAGCGCCTTTTTTAAGGAAATCGAGAATAGCAGGAAGATTTAAATAAGTTTGATTTGTTATTGGATCATAAAAACCCACCTTCCGAAGATCTCTTCCTTCTCTTCGGGATCGAACATCAATTGCAACGATTCGATAAACGGCTCATTGGGATAGATGTATATGAATAATACCCCCCCCTAGAAACGTATAAGAGGCTTTGGCCTCGTACGGCTCGAGAAAAAAATTGAACGAGTATAAATTAAATCTCTGTATAAAATACAAATATTAGTATAGATTAATAAAAACATTAAATCAATTAGCCAGTATTGAAACCCTAAATAGTTTTTTCCATAAAAAGAATTCGTAACATTCTTACTCTCGTAACTCAAGTTAAATAACTCTCAAATATCTCAACAGAGAATCCTTAAGTACTCTTTTTTTTTTTTGAGTAGTCTCTAACCCTTTTTTGTTTGGCTCGTTTTTTAGAATCAATTTTGATTCTTCATTCTGATCTAGTTGTTCAAACAATTTAAAACTGGATTTCCTTGTTTCAGGATTCTTTATCCTTACTTTGAATCTTTGGGTTTAGACATGACTTCGGTGATCTTGAATCGTTTTATTAAAAAGGGCAGCAACAAGCCCCTTATTTTGTTTATGATTTATTTTCTTTCTATCAAAAAATAATACAAACGCTTGATTCACGCATGTATAGACTTTTGATTCAAAGAATTTTACAAATTTAAGAAATTTTTATTTTTCCTTCATTTTTCCATTGTAAAATTGCTTGAAAGGTCTTTTTTTTTCAATATAAAAATAAAAATACTTACGAAGTTGTTCCAACTTATTTGATTCGCACTAACCCTAGATCCTTACTCCTGCGAAAGGAATAAAAACTTTCTATTCTCCTCGAGCTCCATCCTGTACTCTTTTTTTTTCCAAAAATATAGAACACAAAATGTCGAGCCAAGAGCACCTATATTCCTATATAAAAAGTGGCGGATCAAAAAATCCACAGCAGATCATGTCCTTCAATTCAAGTCGCACGTTGCTTTCTACCACATCGTTTTAAACGAAGTTTTACCATAACATTCCTCTAGTTTGTGTAATTGATTCAATTCTGGAATCATGAATAGTCATAGTTCAGTCAGTATATCGTAATCTATACTTTTTCTTTCTCTATGAATGGAATAGTGAATTTACGCGTAAAAGGTTCAGTCAGAATTCATAATGAATCCCATATCAGATTGTATATATGTAAAATCGAAATTTGAATAATAAAATATATATATTTATATATATAAATATAAATAAATATATAAATATAAATAAATTTATCTTTTTTATTCGGTTGAAATGATGAAAAAAGAGTTTATTTTACTTTTAATTTAAATATTTTTTTCTTAAAATATATTGTATTTTTAAACAGAAATAGAAAGATGGTGTACAAAGGCAATAGAAAATTTATTCCGTAATGACTGTACTCTGGGACGGAAGGATTCGAACCTCCGAATAGCGGGACCAAAACCCGTTGCCTTACCGCTTGGCTACGCCCCATTTATATTTTTATTCAAGACTACTAAAAAGAGTAATATTGCTATTGGTTGTTCGTCAATTCAATTTGAGCCCTTAAATATAGATTACACAGGTGCTAGAGTTTTGACACGTGTAGATAGCAAATCAAACTTACTTTATTGATCATTACATATAATTCAATTAAGATATTGTATGAAAATATTATTTCTTTAATTCTCATAAGAGAATGAAAGGTTTTTTGATTGAGTAAGTTCAACAAAGTCTTTTTAGACTATCTTTCTTTATTTTTCTTTATAGAAAAAATATATTAAAAACTGAATCAAAATTAAATTATCCACAAGAACACCAATTTTTTTTATGCTTAATATATTTAATTTTATCTGTATTTGTTTTAATACTGCCCTTTTTTCAAGCACTTTTTTAGTCGCCAAATTGCCTGAGGCCTACGCCTTTTTGAATCCAATCGTAGATGTTATGCCCGTAATACCTCTTTTCTTTCTTCTCTTAGCCTTTGTTTGGCAAGCAGCTGTAAGTTTTCGATGAAATTCTTAATACTGTCTTCTAAAAATTCGCGGTTTTTTTCTTCCAACAATTCAAAAGATCAAAAAAATCTTGACGTACAAACGAACTCTCAATTCAAATATTTAATTTTTTTGGTAGCCATACTAAATCTGGATCATTCTATTTCCTAAATTTTATCCTCTTTTCCCTAAACGAAAGAACCTAATTAGATTCGAGCTCACAAAAATAAATCACTTGATTTTTTGGTATCAAAATTAGATATTTGGTATAAAAATAGAGAATCTATTCTCTTTTTTTTTTTTTATAAGATCTTGGAGATTGTGTAATGCTTACTCTCAAACTTTTTGTATACACTGTAGTTATATTCTTTGTTTCTCTCTTCATATTTGGATTCCTATCTAACGATCCAGGACGTAATCCGGGACGTGAAGAATAAAAAAGCAAGGTTTTTTATTGCTTTATTTAATTAGTGGAAATGCTCGAATTTTATTTGTTTTTTTATCTATTACACATCATCAAAAGGAGAAAGGGAAAGAGAGGGATTCGAACCCTCGGTACGATTAACTCGTACAATGGATTAGCAATCCAACGCTTTAGTCCACTCAGCCATCTCTCCTAATTGAAAAGGGATACTTAATTAGGTTCCATTATAAAAAAAAGGGCTTGAAAAAAAAGCCTTCTCCACTTTATTCTTAAAAAGCTTTCTTTTTTGTATAGATTATTCTTTATATATATTTTTTCGTTTTCTTTTTTATATTTTATTATATATATATAATTTATTTATTTTTTTTTTTCATCTATTTATATATAACTATATATATAAACTATATATATAAAATATAAAAATATAAAATATAAAACCTTTTTTTTTTAGAACTTTCTCAGTAATTCTATATTACACAAAAAATTTAGATAAATATTAGATAAAGAAAAGGCTCGAACTCGAAAGATAAATAAATAAAAGCACAATAATAAAAATAGAGAATCCTCTTTTTTTTGTCTCGTCCAAACACAAGTAAAAGATCTTTTTTTTTTTTTAGCCTGGCCTGGTCAGTCCCCAGCCGGGCCTTTTTTTGTTAAAGTTAAAAGACTCATCCAATGTAGTTTTAGAAAAAAAAATCTGAAAAAAAAAATGGAATCTGCTTTACTAATTTTATTAAGCCTACGCGTCGACGCTATAATTTTATAATTTTTTTTTTTTTTTTTACACCCCCGATTACTTTGTTCGACAAAAGGTCAATTTATATACAATAATTGCATTGTAGCGGGTATAGTTTAGTGGTAAAAGTGTGATTCGTTCCTTTAATCCCTTTATATAGTTAAAGGGTCTCTCGGTTTGATTCATCTTCCGATCAAAAACTTTATTTCTTAAAAGGATTTAGTCCTTTACCTTTCAATGAAAAATTCAAGGAAGATTATAAATTCTCGTAATTTGTATCCAAAGACTCTAATCAATTGTAAATTTGGATTATGAAATTCCGAAACATAATTTTTGAATTGGATGACTATTTACAATTCAATAAGTATAACAAGAGGATCCATGGATAAAGCTATAAAAGTTTATTTCTAATCGTAACTAAATCTTCAGCTCTATTAATTGTTTGGTATAGAAAAAATTGAAGCAAAATAGCTATTAAACGAGAACTTTAGTTTACTAAAGACATCGACATATTATATTGTTTTAGCTCGGTGGAAACAAAATACTTTTCCTAAGGATTCTATTAAATAGAAATAAAGAACGAAGTAACTAGAAAGATTGTTCGGGTTCTCCCTTTCTATCTTCTAGAAGGATCATCTATAAAGCAAAATTTTCTGTGAAAGCACCCAGACGGAAAAAAGCTAACATAGATGTTATGGGTCGAATTTTGATTTTGATTCCGTTCACGTCATATTTTATTTGGTAATTTATCCATACATCATAAAGGAGCCGAATGAAACCAAAGTTTCATGTTCGGTTTTGAATTAGAGACGTTAAAAATATAAAAATGATCAATCGACGTCGACTAAAACCCTTAGCCTTCCAAGCTAACGATGCGGGTTCGATTCCCGCTACCCGCTCTAATAAGTTGTAAATTGCCCCCTTCCCGACAATTTTATGTATTAGAAAAGTCTAATAGCAATTGTGTATTGAAATGAATTCAATACACAATTGCTAAAAAGATTTCGCACCTTCTTTTTTTTGTAACAACTATAAAGTAAAAAAAAGCGAAAAGCGTCCATTGTCTAATGGATAGGACATAGGTCTTCTAAACCTTTGGTATAGGTTCAAATCCTATTGGACGCAATATCAATATAGATATAAATATATTGATATTTATCTGTTATTTCCATTTATATATATTATATAATATATTTATATTTTTTTTAGAAAAAAAAAAGATAAGAAAGAATATAGAATAATAAATAAATTCTGAATGCTTTAATATTTAATATTAAACAGATATTAGTTATATATTTCTTTATATTATATATATACTTAACTTAGATATACTTCTATTTATAGATTTATAGAATTTATTTTAAATTTTATTCTTTAATAAAATTTACTAAAAAAAAAAGAAGGATCCATTTCCTTTTTTATACTTTCTCCTGAAGTATAAAACGTTCCAGTTGTTCTTGAATACCTTCTTTCAACAAGCTTTCTGCTTCAGCGGTTAATGTCTTGGTAGAGGATATGATTTCTTGGAACTGAGGTTTATTCGTTTTTAAGTAAGTGCGTAACTGAACGAGAAATTTTCTTACTTGTCCAATTTCTAATCCATCCAGATAACCATTTGTTCCGGTATAAATGGTCATTATCTGCTCTTCCACTGTGAGAGGGGCTGATTGAGATTGTTTCAGTAACTCACGTAATCGTTGACCTCTTGCCAATTGATTCTGAGTAGCT